GTTTTATATGTTGGATTTTTTAGCATTGGGGCGCGCCCTATAAATTCAATAGTAATTTTTGGGCTAATATTTGGGAAAATTTGCGACAAATTAATGCGATGTGTATGTATATATATATATATAATGCGGATAGCTAGCCCACATCTCAACTTGCTGGCCCGCACGTTCTCGAACCTTCCTTGGTTTCGGGGTTTGACAAGGATAACAGGATTTGCTGAGCGTAGGGGGTAGGGGGGGTTTGTCGCGCAGAAGCCGAAAGGGGGGGCATCTATATAGGGATAAGTTGAAGAAGGAATGAATATGATATGCACTTGAGTTAAAAATATGTAATTCTTAAGTTATGTCTTTTAATAATTAACCTACTTAAACTTAAGCAAGGAATATGTTCAACCTTGATTTATCATTTGAGCCTGCACTCTGAGATGCAAGATGAAAGGTAACCAAAAAGGAGAACCCCTATGCATATAAAAGAATGCCCGGCATGTGGGGTTAATGCGGAGTATGTACTTACATCATTAATCAGATGCCAGATATAATTATCCGAGGGTGGAATTCTACAGTCATGTCCGTGAGATAGGAACCAGATGCAAGTAATAGTTCACTCCATACAACACCTACAATTATTGTCCCTGATTTTATCATGCAGAATATGCATTTATATAAACCAGTTGGTGGTCTCTTACTACATTAATATGGTTTTTCTTAAATGTTAGTTGATTATTTCAAGGAAAAATTTGAGATCCAATTATAGGGGAATAATCTATTTCCCAGGTTAAAATAAATTATTTGTGAATTTTAATTATTAGGTTTATGTACGTCTTGGACGTTAGTACTTGCTTTGGGGTTAATATAAATGAATGGTGATAATACATATATATGTACTAATGCATTATGTAATATAATGCATATATATGCACTAAACCATATAGGTTACTATCAGAAGATAGTTTAATTTAGAATTCTGGCTTTGGGAGCCAGGGGTGGGAGTTAAAATCTCCTTTTTCTGGGCGCTAGGGGGGAATTTAACCCCCGATCTTCGGATTACAAGACCGATGCTTTAATACTAAGCTACTAGAGCAAGCTCATTTTAGTGCTTTATTTTCCACTCATCCTGCTAGCGGACTAAGGATGAGGAATAATGCGAAGTAAAGGACTGATGCGATTTGCCCAATAATGATGTACGGGTGTTCTACGGGCATGCCTCCGATTCATGTCAGAATGACCATATCTGCCACTAGGGCTCAGAATAGGAACTGAGTGATCGGACGGAATGTTAGTCCTCGTTGCTTTGAGGTGTGTAAGATTGGTACTACTATTAGTACTAGAATAGAGAATAACAGTGCAAGGACCCCTCCCAATTTGTTTGGAATGGACCGTAAGATGGCGTAGGCAAATAGGAAGTATCACTCTGGCTTGATGTGTGGAGGAGTGACTAGTGGATTTGCTGGGGTGAAGTTTTCTGGGTCTCCTAGGAGGTTTGGAGAGAATAGTGCTAATGATGTGAGGGCGAGTAATATCACTACAAATCCTAGAAGGTCTTTATATGAGAAATATGGGTGGAAGGAGATTTTGTCTGCGTCGGAATTTAGTCCGGCCGGGTTGTTAGATCCTGTTTCGTGGAGGAAGAGCAGGTGTAGGATGGTTGCGGCGGCGACGACGAATGGTAAGAGGAAGTGAAATGCAAAGAATCGCGTCAGAGTTGCATTGTCTACTGAGAAGCCCCCTCAGATCCATTGAACGAGGGTGTCTCCTATGTAGGGAACTGCTGATAATAGATTTGTAATTACTGTGGCACCTCAGAAGGATATTTGTCCTCATGGAAGAACGTAACCGACAAAGGCTGTCATTATGACTAATAGGAGTAGAACCACCCCGATGTTTCAGGTTTCTTTGTAGAGGTAGGATCCGTAGTATAGGCCACGAGCAATGTGTATATAAATACAGATGAAAAAGAATGACGCTCCGTTGGCGTGAATATTACGAATGAGTCAGCCGCAATTTACGTCTCGACAAATGTGGACCACTGATGAGAATGCGGTTGAGATGTCAGAGGTGTAGTGCATGGCTAGGAATAGTCCGGTCAAGATTTGGGTAATTAAACATAGTCCTAGGAGGGACCCGAAGTTTCATCACACGGAAATGTTAGATGGTGTTGGGAGGTCGACTAGCGCGTCGTTGGCGATTTTTATTAGTGGATGGGTTTTTCGTAGGCTTGCCATTATTGTTCTTGTAGTTGAACTACAACGGTGGTTCTTCAAGTCACTGGTCTCGGTTAAAGTCCGAGCAAGAATTATGACTTATTTTATGTTTTTATTACTGGTAGCTTTAGTTGTGGGTTTAATTGCCGTTGCTTCTAACCCCACGCCTTATTTTGCTGCTTTAGGTTTGGTAGTAGCAGCGGGGGTTGGGTGTGGAATTTTAGTTGGTTATGGGGGCTCTTTCTTATCTTTGGTCCTTTTCTTAATTTACTTAGGGGGAATGCTCGTAGTGTTTGCTTATTCAGCGGCTTTAGCTGCTGAGCCTTTTCCAGAGGCCTGAGGGAGTCGCTCCGTGGCTGGGTATGTACTAGTTTATTTGCTGGGTGTTGTATTGGCAGCCGGATTGTTCTGAGGGGGGTGATATGAGGGTTCTTGAGTGGTTGTTGACGGGTTGAAGGAGTTTTCTATACTACGGGGCGATGTTAGTGGTGTGGCTGTAATATATTCTTTTGGCGGAGGGATGTTAGTTATTTGTGCGTGAGTATTGCTTTTAACTCTCCTTGTAGTGTTGGAGCTCACTCGGGGTCTAAGTCGTGGCACTCTTCGGGCTGTTTAAATAAGGGTTAGAAGGATGGCTAGGGTCAGGGTTAAGAGGAAGATGGTTAAGTAAGTCTTGATTATACCTCGTTGAATGTCACTCATAACTTTTGATATTATTATTTGAGTTAGTGTTAGTCCTTTTGGTCCCGCAATTTCAAGTCATGTCTGGTCAAGCTTAGTGGCGACTGATTGTCCTAGAGTTAGGTTGAGTTTAGGGGAGAATCGGTGAATTATTGCGGGGAAGTATCCTAGTATGTTTGAGAAGTGGTGCAGTGGAATTGTAGGGGTAATTTTGACTTGTTTGTTGGTTATAGCTGTAAGCTCTATTGCCACTAAAAGTCCAATAATAGTTACTATGAGGGCTGCTAGTTTAAGAGTGGCTGGTATTGTTATAACAGGTGTTTTTGAGGGCAGGAAATTGGATGTAATAATAAGTCCCGCAACAATGCTTCCTCAGGCAAGTCGTTTGATAGGGTTAATGACTAACGGGTTATTTTCATTGATAGGGGATAGTGGTAAGAATCGGGGGGATCCCATGGTTACGAAGTATACTACTCGGAAGCTGTAGACTGCGGTGAATGATGTGGCGATTAGTGTCAGAGTTAGGGCTCAGGCGTTGAGATAGGAGGTGTTTAAGGCTTCAACGATGGCATCTTTTGAGAAGAAGCCGGCTAGGAATGGGGTTCCCGTTAATGCTAGGCTACCAATTGTGAGGTAGGTTGAGGTGGCGGGCATTAGGTTGTGGAGGCCTCCTATTTTTCGGATGTCTTGCTCGTCGTTTAGGCTGTGAATAATCGACCCGGAACATAAGAATAGCATGGCTTTGAAGAATGCGTGTGTGCAGATGTGAAGAAATGCTAGTTGTGGTTGGTTTAGTCCAATTGTAACCATTATTAGGCCTAGTTGACTGGATGTTGAGAAAGCCACGATTTTTTTGATGTCATTTTGGGTAAGGGCGCAAGTGGCTGTAAATAGCGTAGTTAGTGCTCCTAAGCAGAGGCAAATTGTTAGTGCTAGATTATTATTTTCTATAAGGGGGTGGAGGCGAATTAATAAGAAGATCCCTGCAACGACCATAGTGCTGGAGTGAAGTAGGGCAGATACTGGCGTAGGGCCCTCCATGGCAGAAGGGAGTCAGGGATGTAGGCCGAACTGGGCCGATTTTCCTGTTGCTGCAAGGATTAGTCCGATTAAGGGAACTGTTATGTCGAAGTTTTTTGATAAGAAGAAGATTTGTTGAATTTCCCAGGAATTAAGGTTTATTGCGAATCATGCTATGCTTAAGATCAGTCCGATGTCCCCTACTCGATTGTAGATAACGGCTTGGAGAGCTGCTGTGTTAGCATCCGCCCGCCCGTATCATCATCCAATAAGTAAGAATGACATAATTCCAACCCCTTCTCAGCCGATAAATAGTTGGAACATGTTGTTGGCTGTGACCAGCGTAATCATGGCTACTAGGAATAGAAGCAGGTATTTGAAAAATCGGTTTATGTTCGGGTCAGAGTGTATGTATCATAGTGCAAACTCTAGGATGGACCAGGTAACGTAGAGGGCAATAGGGGTAAAAATGAGGGAGTAGTGGTCGAACTTGAAGCTAATGTTTGTGTCAAACATGTGCGTGTTCATCCATTGTCAATTTGTGGTAATACTTTCTATTCCCTGGTCTAGGAAGATTATGAGTGGGAGGAGACTGATGAAGAATGAGGTGCTGACGGCGGTTTTGACGTGTGTGTTTGCTCATTCTGGTTTTTGTGGCTTTGGGCTTAGTGTTGTTACTAGGGGCAGTATAAGAATAATAAGAACTAGAATAAGTGAGGATGACATAATCAGAGTTGTTGAATTCATAGCTTCCACTTGGATTTGCACCAAGAGTTTTTGGTTCCTAAGACCAATGGATGAACTATTATCCTTCAGAAGCGTAAGGAAGCCGCGGATTTTAACCGCGGTGCATAAGGATTAGCAGTACTTATTGATTTCTGTCCTTCCTCGGTGAGTAAGGGGATTTTAACTCCTGTCTTTAGAATCACAATCTAATATTTTGGTTAAACTATACTTACTAGTAGCATCAACCTCATATGAGTTCTGGTTTTGCTACGAGGAGAATCACTGGGATTAGGTGAAGGGCTATTAATAGGTGCTCACGGGTGTGGAAAGGAGGGAGTTTAGTAATATGATTTGGCGTTGGGCCTCGTTGAGACATCAGGAACATATATAGAGAGTAGCCTGCAGTAATTAATGTCCCTGCCCCGGTAAGCGCGATGGTTCATGGTGATCAGTTAAATAATGTTGTAATAATCATTAGTTCTCCTATTAGGTTTGGTAGTGGAGGTAGTGCCAGGTTGGCTAGGTTGGCGATGAATCATCACACTGCTGTTAGTGGAAAAATTATTTGCAAGCCTCGGGCAAGAACTATTGTTCGGCTGTGGGTTCGTTCGTAGGCTGTGTTGGCTAAACAGAATAGTATTGAAGACACTAGTCCGTGGGCAATTATTAAAATAATAGCTCCTGAGAATCCCCATGGAGTTTGGATTAGAATTCCGCCCGCTACAAGTCCTATGTGGCTTACAGATGAGTAAGCGATTAGGGACTTAAGATCTGTCTGTCGAAGACAAATTGACCCTGTTATGATGATACCTCATAGCGCTAGAATAATAAATGGGTATACTAATTCTTTAGATAGTGGGTCTAATATAATTATTATCCGCATTATTCCGTACCCGCCCAGTTTTAGCAAGACTGCCGCTAGTACTATTGACCCTGCGACTGGGGCTTCAACATGTGCTTTTGGTAGCCATAGGTGTACTCCGTATAGTGGTATTTTTACTAAAAATGCAATTAAGCAGCCGGCTCACCAGATTTTGTGGCCTCAGGAGTTTAGGAGTAGTGGTTGGGAATATTGAATTACTAGCATGGATAGGGTTCCAGTGGATTGTTGAAGTAGGAGTAGAGCAACTAGTAGTGGTAAGGATCCCGCCAAGGTGTAGAACAGGAAATAGGTTCCTGCATTAAGGCGTTCGGTCTGGTTTCCTCATCGAGTGATAATAATTAGGGTTGGGATTAGTGTGGCTTCAAACATGATATAAAACATGATGATTTCGGTGGCGCCGAATGCTATAATTAAGAAGGTTTGTAGGGAGGCAAGAAGGCTAATGTATAGACGTTGTCGGCTGACAGGTTCAGGATTGACGTGATTTTGGCTAGCTAGAATTATTAGTGGAAGAAGTCAGCATGTCAGTACTAAAAGGGGGGTTGATAGTGGATCTGTGGCCAAGTATGAATTAGATATGGTTCATCCAGTCTCTGATGTTCACTTTAGCCATGTGAGGCTAATGAGGGCGATTAGGAGGCTATGTGCGGTTGTGGTCGTTCATAGTCACTTGGGAGAGGCTAATCAAATTGTTGGAAATAATATAATAGTGGGGATTAGTACTTTTAGCATTGTAGGAGATTAAGGTTTTGTAGACGGTCAGTTCCGTGAGTTCGGGCTGTGGCTACTAGGAGTGCAAGGCCCGTGCTTGCTTCGCAGGCGGAGAAAGCCAGTAGCAGTATTGGGGCTGCGGAGAAACTTGTTGATTCGAATTGCAAGGCCCATAGGGCTAGTGCAATAAACAGGGATAATATTATACCTTCTAAGCATAGGAGTGCGGAGAGTAGGTGGGTGCGGTGGAATGCTAGTCCTATAAGTCCTAAGATGAATGCTGAGCTGAAGCTAAAATGTACTGGTGTCATAAGGGGGTCATGGACTTAAACCATAATTTTCTGAGCCGAAATCAGAGGTCTTACTTTGGACTAACTCCCTATTCTGCTCATTCTAGGCCCCCTTGAGTTCATTCGTAGATTAGTCCTAAGGTTAATAAGATTAGGACCGTAGTAGCTCAAAAGAATGTCCCGGCGGGGTTGTGGAGTTGATCTCCTCATGGTAGGGGGAGGAGGAGGGCGATTTCTAGGTCAAATAAGAGGAATAGGATCGCTACTAAGAAGAATCGCAGTGAGAATGGTAGTCGGGCAGATCCTAGTGGGTCAAATCCGCATTCATAGGGGGATAGTTTTTCTGCGTCTGGGTTTATCTGTGGTAGTCAAAAAGATACGATCGCCAGGATTGAGGATAGGGCTATTGTAATAGTGAGGATTGTTATAATTAGGTTCATTATCTTTCCCTGGGGTTTAACCAAGACTAAATGATTGGAAGTCACTTGTACTAACTTTAATACTAGAAAGATTATGAGCCTCATCAATAGATGGACACGTAGAGGAATAGTCATACTACGTCGACAAAGTGTCAGTATCAGGCGGCGGCCTCGAAGCCAAAGTGGTGTTCGGATGTAAAGTGGTATTGGATTTGACGGAGGAGACAGACGGCTAGGAATGATGACCCAATAATGACATGTAGTCCGTGGAATCCTGTGGCTACAAAGAATGTAGAGCCATACACTCCGTCTGCGATTGTAAAGGGTGCTTCGTAATATTCTATGGCCTGGAGGGCAGTGAAATAGAGCCCCAGTAAGATTGTGAGTGCGAGAGATTGGATAGCTTGTTTTCGTTCACCTTCTATGATGCTGTGGTGAGCTCATGTGACTGTTACCCCTGATGCTAGTAGTACGGCTGTGTTAAGGAGAGGAACTTCAAAGGGGTCTAATGTAATGATCCCTGTTGGGGGCCAGCATCCTCCTAGTTCAGGTGTTGGCGCTAAGCTTGAGTGGTAAAAAGCTCAGAAGAATCCTAAGAAGAAGAATACTTCAGAAGTAATAAACAGGATTATTCCGTAACGTAGTCCTTTTTGTACTGGCGGTGTGTGATGACCTTGGAATGTCCCTTCTCGGATAATGTCTCGTCATCATTGGAATATTGTAAGAAGTAGAAGAATTATTCCAAGGGTTATTAGTGTTGTTGAGTGGAAGTGGAACCAGATTGCTAGGCCGGATGTTATTAATAGAGCACCGACGGCTCCGGTTAGTGGTCATGGGCTTGGATCAACCATATGATATGCATGTGCTTGGTGGGCCATTAGACGTTTTCTTGTAGGTAGAGGCTTAGGAGTAGTACAAATACATAAGCTTGAATCATTGCTACTGCGACTTCTAGGAGCGTCAGGAGGAAGAGGACAGTGGCAGTTAAGATAGCCACTGTTGGCATTATTGGTAATAATACAAATACGGCTGTGGCAATAAGCTGAATTAGTAAGTGGCCTGCAGTTAAGTTGGCTGTAAGTCGAACACCTAGGGCTAGTGGTCGGATAAATAGGCTAATGGTTTCGATAATAATTAGTACAGGGATTAGGGGGATAGGTGTTCCTTCTGGTAGAAGGTGTCCGAGGGCAACAGTTGGTTGATTCCGCATTCCAATAATCACGGTGGCGAGTCATAGAGGTACGGCGAATCCTATATTTAATGATAATTGAGTGGTGGGCGTGAAAGTATACGGGAGAAGGCCTAGCATATTAATAGTAATAAGGAACACTATTAATGAGGCTAATAGAAGCGCCCATTTGTGTCCCCCTACATTTAAGGGCATTATTAATTGATTGGTAAATCGGTTAATAAATCATGTTTGGAGGGTAATAAGTCGGTTGTTGATTCATCGGGATGGTGGGGTTGGGAAGAGGAGTCATGGTAGTGCAATTGCAATGGCAATAAGTGGGATTCCTAGGAAGGATGGGCTTGCGAATTGATCAAAGAAGCTTACTATCATGGTCAGTCTCAGGATTCTGTTTTGTGTTTTTCTTCACTTATTGGGGTGGGTTCATTTGGTGTGGTGTGATTTAAGATTTTAGTTGGAATAATGGTGAGAAAGACGATTCATGAGAATACTAGAATTGCAAATCAGGGGTTGGGATTTAATTGGGGCATTTCACTAGAGGTGGTCGGTAGGCACCAAACTTTGGCTTAAAAGGCCAACGCTTTGTCCAATAATTAGCTTTCTAGTGAGGCGTCTTCTAGTATTAATGAGGATCAGCTCTCGAAGTGCTCTAGTGGGACTGCTTCAACTACAATGGGCATAAAGCTGTGGTTTGCCCCGCAGATTTCAGAACACTGTCCGTAGAATACACCTGGGCGTGAGGCAATGAAGGCTGTTTGGTTTAGTCGGCCTGGTACTGCGTCTATTTTTACTCCGAGGGATGGAACGGCCCAAGAGTGTAGTACATCTTCGGCGGATACTAGGACACGAACCGGTGATTCCATAGGAACTACTATTCGGTGGTCTGTTTCCAGGAGTCGGAATTGGCCAGGCGTAAGGTCTTGGGTTGGGATTATGTAGGAGTCAAAGCCTAGATCTTCGTAGTCTGTATACTCGTAGCTTCAGTATCATTGATGTCCTATGGCTTTAATTGTTAGATGCGGGTCGTTGATCTCGTCTATAAGGTATAAGATTCGAAGGGATGGTAGAGCAATCAAAACTAGGATAACAGCTGGTAAAATAGTTCATACGATTTCGATTTCTTGGGAGTCTAAGATGTATTTGTTTGTAAGTTTGGTTGAAACCATTGCAATAATAATATAAAGTACTAGAGTACTAATTAAGAATACGATTATTAGGGCGTGATCATGGAAGTGAAGAAGTTCTTCTATAACGGGTGATGCCGCGTCTTGGAATCCTAGTTGCGTGGGATGTGCCATTAAGCCTTGGGCTTAAGACATACAGGGGTCTAACCTGTAATTTCACCTCGACAAGGTGATGTAATTTGCATATTTTACTAATGTCTTTAGAAGAAAGTGACAGAGTGGTTATGTGACTGGCTTGAAACCAGTATACGGGGGTTCAATTCCTTCCTTTCTCGTTAGTTTGATTGAACTTGTACGAATGCCGGCTCCTCGAATGTGTGGTATGGTGGAGGGCAGCCATGAAGTCATTCTACATTTGTTATAGTTAGTTCTACTGAGGATACTTCCCGTTTAGCGGCGAAAGCTTCTCATAGAATAAATAGGAACATAATTACTGCTACTAGGGAGATGAGTGACCCAATAGATGATACTGTATTTCATAGGGCATAGGCGTCTGGGTAGTCGGAGTATCGTCGTGGCATCCCTGCCAGACCTAGGAAGTGTTGTGGGAAGAATGTAAGGTTAACACCGATGAACATTACTCCGAAGTGGATTTTTGTTCAGGTGTCGTTTAAAGTGTATCCTGTAAATAGTGGGAATCAGTGAACAAAGGCTGCTATAATGGCGAATACGGCACCCATTGACAGTACGTAGTGGAAGTGTGCAACTACGTAATATGTGTCGTGAAGAACGATGTCAAGTGATGAGTTGGCCAGGACGATTCCTGTTAGCCCCCCTACTGTAAAAAGGAAGATGAATCCAAGGGCTCATAGTATAGGTGTTTCTCATTTAATAGATCCTCCATGGAGTGTGGCTAGTCAGCTAAATACTTTTACACCTGTTGGGATGGCGATAATTATTGTTGCGGATGTAAAGTATGCACGAGTGTCTACGTCTATTCCAACGGTGAACATGTGATGGGCCCACACAATAAACCCTAGGAGGCCAATAGCCATTATGGCTCACACTATTCCCATATAGCCAAATGGTTCTTTTTTACCGGCATAGTAGGCTACAACGTGTGAAATAATTCCAAATCCTGGTAAAATAAGAATATAAACTTCTGGATGACCGAAGAATCAGAATAGGTGTTGGTATAGGATTGGGTCTCCTCCCCCTGCTGGGTCAAAGAATGTGGTATTTAGATTTCGGTCTGTAAGGAGCATTGTAATTCCAGCAGCCAGGACTGGCAGGGATAGGAGAAGAAGCACGGCCGTTACAAGTACAGCTCAAACAAACAGGGGTGTTTGGTATTGAGAGATGGCTGGTGGTTTCATATTAATAGTTGTAGTAATGAAGTTAATTGCCCCTAAAATTGATGATACACCTGCTAGGTGAAGTGAGAAAATTGTTAGGTCTACGGATGCTCCTGCGTGGGCAAGATTGCCTGCAAGTGGCGGGTAAACTGTTCACCCTGTTCCAGCTCCAGCTTCGACACCAGAGGAGGCTAGTAGCAGGAGGAAAGAGGGAGGTAGGAGTCAGAAACTTATGTTATTTATTCGCGGGAATGCTATATCAGGTGCCCCAATCATTAGTGGTACGAGTCAGTTTCCAAACCCTCCGATAAGAATTGGTATTACTATAAAGAAAATTATTACAAAGGCATGGGCAGTAACAATAACATTATAAATTTGATCGTCGCCCAGAAGTGATCCGGGTTGGCTTAGTTCGGCTCGAATGAGAAGGCTAAGAGCGGTTCCCACTATTCCGGCTCAGGCACCAAATACAAGATAAAGGGTGCCAATGTCTTTGTGGTTTGTAGAAAAGAATCAGCGTGTAATTGCCACAGGTAGGGTAGCCGAGTGCCAGGCAGCGGGTTGTAGCCCCGAAGACAGAGGTTAAAATCCTCTCCTTATCACAGCTCCGTGGTGAAGAAACATGTTGGATTGCAAATCCAGAGACGTAGATTAATAGTCTGCCGGGGCTTTTCCCGCCTTACTAGGCTATAGGCGGGAAAAGTAGATGGATGCTCGCTGGCTTGAGCGCTTAGCTGTTAACTAAGAGTTTGTAGGATCGAGGCCTTCCCATCTAGTAAGGCCTTAGTTTAACAAAAACATTTGATTTGCAATCAGAAAATGCAAGATAGACTCTTGTAGGTCTTATCAGGGACTAGAAGATTTTCACTTCTGCTTAGAGCTTTGAAGGCTCTTGGTCTGATGCTATCCTAAGTCCCTAGGTGGTTAGTATTAAAATAGCTGGGGTCATCGGCAAAAGTCCTAGGGCGGCCGTAGTGGCCAGTGTGAGTGGGAGGGAGGATTGGGTTGTTTGGGCCCGTCAGGGGGTGGTTGAGTTAGTTGTGTTAGGAGAGATCGTTAAGGTTATTGCGTAGCAGAGGCGTAGGTAGAAGTAGAGGCTTAGTAAAGCAGCTAGGGCTATGATTGTAGCGGTGATTGGGAGATTTTGTTTTGCCAGCTCTTGTAGAATTAATCATTTTGGCATAAATCCTGTAAGTGGTGGTAGGCCTCCTAGTGATAATAATACTAGGGCAGTGGTCGTCGTTAGAATTGGGCTTTTTGATCAGACCATTGAAAGAGTGTTAATTTTTGTGGCGGATGACATTTTTAGGGTGAGGAATGCCGCGGAGGTCATGAAGATGTACATCCCTAGAGCCAGAAGGGTAAGTTGTGGGGCGTATTGGAGAACAATAATTATTCAGCCCATGTGTGCGATTGAGGAGTAGGCTAGAATTTTTCGGAGCTGGGTCTGATTCAATCCTCCTCACCCTCCGACTAGCGTTGATGCAAGTCCTAGGGCAGTTAATAGTACTGGGTCTACGGCTTGGGCCGTTTGGACAATTAGGGCAAATGGAGCAAGCTTTTGTCACGTGGACAGGATTAGTCCTGTTAAAAGGTCTAATCCTTGTAGGACTTCTGGTATTCAGAAGTGTATTGGTGCAAGTCCAATTTTAAGTGCTAAAGCAATAATAATTATTGTACTAGCAAGAGGGTTCGACATATTATTTATGTCTCATTCTCCTGTGACTCAGGCATTTGTTGTGCTTGCAAATATGATTATTGCTGCTGCGGTAGCCTGGGTTAAGAAATATTTTGTTGTAGCCTCTACTGCGCGGGGGTGGTGGTGTTGCGCTATTAGGGGAATAATCGCTAGGGTATTAATCTCTAGTCCCATTCAGGCCAGTAATCAGTGAGAGCTAGCAAAGGTTAGGGTAGTTCCTAATCCTAGGCTAGACAGTAGGATTGCGAGCACATAAGGGTTCATTGATGGAGGAGGGACTTTAACCGTCATGCCCGGGGTATGGGCCCGAAAGCTTTATTAGCTGACCCCATCTTAGAAAGTGGTGTAGAGGAAGCACTAAGAGTTTTGATCTCTTGGGCATGGGTTCGATCCCCTTCTTTCTAAGAACTGAGGGGATTTTAGCCCCTATAGGCCACTCTATCAAAGTGGTCCCTAGGCATTCGGGCACAGTTCCTGAATTACAGTTGTGGGGGAAGGCCTGCCAGGGCAATTGGTAGGGCAACGTGTCATAGTACTAGGGCTAATGTTAAGGGGAGGAAGTTTTTTCATACAAGGTGTATAAGCTGGTCATATCGGAATCGGGGGTATGAGGCTCGTACTCATAGGAATACAATAGATAGTAGTGCGGCCTTGGTCATGAGGCTGATTGTTGTTAATTCTGGGATGTGGTGGATATGTGATGTCCCTAGGAATAGCACGGCTGATAGGGTATTTATTAGTAGAATATTTGCATACTCGGCCAGGAAGAATAGGGCAAACGGTCCTCCTGCATATTCTACATTGAAGCCAGAGACTAGTTCTGATTCTCCCTCCGTTAGGTCGAACGGGGCCCGGTTTGTTTCTGCTAGAGTTGAGATGTATCATATTGCAGCTAGTGGTCAGGCGGGGGCTAATAATCAGATGCTTTCTTGGGCTGTGCTGAATGTTTGAAGGGTATAGCCTCCTGAGAAGATAATTACTGAGAGAAGGATTAGCCCGAGGCTTACTTCGTAAGAAATTGTTTGGGCTACTGCCCGTAGGGCCCCAATTAGTGCGTACTTTGAATTTGATGCTCACCCTGATCCCAGAATGGAGTACACCGCGAGGCTTGATAGGGCGAGGATAAATAGGACTCCTAGGTTAAGGTCAATCACCGGGTAGGGCATGGGCATAGGTGCTCATAATGTTATGGCCAAGGTCAATGCAAGGATAGGGGCAGCTAAGAACAGGAACGGGGAGGATGTAGAGGGGCGGACCGGTTCTTTAATAAATAGTTTCACTCCGTCGGCGATGGGTTGTAGGAGTCCGTAGGGTCCTACTACATTTGGCCCTTTTCGTAGTTGTATATATCCTAGCACTTTACGTTCAATTAGAGTTAGGAAGGCTACCGCTAGCAGGACGGGTACAATATAGGCGAGGGGGTTAATTAGGTGGTTTATTAGAGTGTTTAGCATGAACTGGGAAGAGGATTTGAACCTCTGGGTTAAAGGGCTTAGGCCTTTCGCAATTTACCATGCTCTGCCACCCCAGTATGCCCTTATTTTGGGCGGTTGGGGTTTGGCCCTCCCTTTGTTTAATTTATTTGTTTTCATTAATTGGGGGTGGGGCGTGCTTTAAGTATGGGCCCCTCTTTCCCGATCCTTTCGTACTAGGAAAAGTAGCGCTACAGATAGAAACTGACCTGGATTACTCCGGTCTGAACTCAGATCACGTAGGACTTTAATCGTTGAACAAACGAACCCTTAATAGCGGCTGCACCATTAGGATGTCCTGATCCAACATCGAGGTCGTAAACCCCCTCGTCGATATGGACTCTGGGAGAGGATTGCGCTGTTATCCCTAGGGTAACTTGGTTCGTTGATCGGCCTTATTAGCCGGATCATTTTTGGTCAGATGTTCTGTGGCTTAGAGATGTCTCTCTTAGTTTTAGGGGTTTGGCCCATTCCACTCGGAGGCTGGTTTTTCCCCCGTGGTCGCCCCAACCGAAGGTAAAGCTCCAGGTTCCACTAAGTTTTTGCTTTTTATTAAGTTGTTTAACGTGGTTGAACTTTGTACCTTAAGCTCCAAAGGGTCTTCTCGTCTTGTATGGTCATACCCGCTTCTGCACGGATAGATCAATTTCACTGACTTGAAGGGGGAGACAGTTAAGCCCTCGTTTAGCCATTCATACAGGTCTCTATTTAAAAGACAAGTGATTGCGCTACCTTTGCACGGTCAAAATACCGCGGCCGTTGAACCCGTAGTCACTGGGCAGGCTGGACCTCCTATATTCAGTTTAGTCGCAGGAGGCGATGTTTTTGGTAAACAGGCGAGGCTTGTGTTTGCCGAGTTCCTTCCCTTTCTTTTAGTCTTTCCTTTAAGAAAGCACTCCAGTGTGGGGTTAACGATTGTCAAACTGTGGGGTTTTCTTGATTTATTTTGTTGTTCACATTACTCTCTTGGGTTGGGTTCGTTAATTTCCAGTGGCTTGTCCGATCTGGTTTACACTTGTGCTAGGAGAAGAGCAGGTCTTCTTGTTACTCATTTTAGCATAATTTCTTCCATGTGGGCATGGGTTAGCCTGATACTGCTAGGGGAATAAGGTTTTCTTATCAGTATAATAAACTTCCCTCTGTCTGAGCTTTAACGCTTTCTATTTAGGTGGCTGCTTTTAGGCCCACTAAAACAGTATGTTTTATATATTATGACCTTTATCCTCCTGTAAAGGTTGTATCCTTTGTTAAAGGGGCTGTACCCCCTTTAACTAACTCTCGTGTATTTCCCTTGATCCTAGTATTATGTCTTCTGATCTGGGGCATATGAGGCTGAACTTCTATCCATTTCTCAGGCAACCAGCTATCACCAGGTTCGGTAGGTCTGTCACTTCTACCCGGAGCTCTTCCCACTCTTTTGCCACAGAGACGGGTTAGCCCTAAATTTAAATAGGCTGTCTCGGGGTAGCTCACCTGGTTTCGGGGTTTCAAACTAAAGGTCTCTTTGCTTGAGGGTGCTGGCTAAATCATGATGCAAAAGGTACAAGGTTTAGTCTTTGTTTTTCAGTGCTTATATGGGTTATTTCATTTCTCTTTCAGCTTTCCCTTGCGGTACTTTTTCTATTGCTTCGAGCTGAACCTTTTCTGTCTCCCATACTCAGGTAAAAAAATGGTTTAATTTGTTATGTTAGGTCATGTTTTGTTATTAACATTTTTGGGTTATATTGGTGGTTAAGCTAGCTGTTTGGCTCAGGGCGATCCGACTTGCACGGGTGTCTTCTCGGTGTAAGGGAGATGCTTAACTAACTCAGCCACGTCCTGGGTTTAATCCAAGTGCACCTTCCGGTACACTTACCATGTTACGACTTGCCTCCCCTTGTCAGTGCTTTAGTGTTAAGTATCTTTATTGCGTTTTGACAGGGGAGAGTGACGGGCGGTGTGTACGCGTCTCAGAGCCAGGTTCAAAAGGACACTCTGCTTCCTTTTTACTACTAAATCCTCCTTCAAGCACTATTTCATGTTGCATGTTCGTAGTGTTCTGTGATAGAAAATGTAGCCCATTTCTTCCCACTTCGTACGCTACACCTCGACCTGACGTTCTGGGTTGTGCCCATTTTGCTTACTTTTGTTGCCTTCACAGGGTAAGCTGACGACGGCGGTATATAGGCTGGGATGGCTAGAAGTGGTGAGGTTTAACGGGGGTTATCGGTTCTAGAACAGGCTCCTCTAGGGGGGTCTGAGGCACCGTCAGGTCCTTTGGGTTTCAAGCTGATGCTCGTAGTACCCGGGCGGATATCTAATTGTAGTTGGGTATCTAGGTTTAAGGCTGAGCATAGTGGGGTATCTAATCCCAGTTTGTTTCTCAGCTTTCGTGGGGTCAGGTGGGCTTTGTTAAAGCTACTTTCGTATGATTGGGCTTCGGACACCTAGAAGCGTATGACGGCCAAAGGGCCATTTGGCTTTAAAAATCATCTTGTTCTCCTTAACCACCCTTTACGCCGTGGTTTTATCAACTGGGGCCTCTCGTTTAACCGCGGTGGCTGGCACGAGTTTTACCGGCCCTTTTAACCCTAACTGAGTCAAGTTTTCACTTATGGCTTAATGTCTATCACTGCTGAATTCCCTTGGGGGTGTGGCTTGGCCAGGCGTCTTGGGCTAAAAATTTGTACCTGATGCCCGCTCCTCGTCCCCGGGCGGGGGATTGAGGGCATACTCACGGGACTGCGGAGACTTGCATGTGTAAGTTGGGTAAGAGCTGATAATAAGGTCAGGACCATGCCTTTATGCATGCGGAGTTTCTTAGGACCCATCTTAACATCTTCAGTGTCATGCTTTAAATTAAGCTACGCTAGC